AAGTCCAACTCCTAGTAAAATAGGTACTGGAAGTGGAATGAAAGGGATAATCCATGAATATTGATATGTATGTTCCATAAAATAAAAAATCCTTTTTATTTTATTCTTAAATTTATTATTTCTTATTCACTGGTTTGTATATATATATTTTTTTTTTTCAAAAGGGACAATAAAAAAGGACGCGATTTCAAACCGAATATAGACTTTTTTTTCGAATTAGTATAATTCTTCAGAAATCTTTGAAAAGAAATATATATTAAAATCAAAAAATGAGAAGTGATTAAATAATATTACTACGTTACTGTCAAAAAAAATTATTTGTCTTTTTTTTTATTACTACTAAATAAAATTGTGATTTTATACAGATACAGAAAAAGTTAATTAGAATTCCGTATTACAATAATTTATATACATATATTAAGAATAGAACAAAGATTTACACGACAAAAAACTACGTAATATTTATTATATAAAAAAAACTTTACCTAAAATAAAGTTTTTTTAGTTTGATTATTTAGAATAATTAAGGAATGAATTTTAATTCTGGAATTTAGTGATTGTCTTCCAGTACACTAAGTGAGCTTTTTTTATTTGCAAGAAAGATTATTATAATCGATATTTTTTTTACATATGATCTGAAGAAATCTCATAATTTTTTTTGATAATATAATCTAAAAGTATAGATTAATTAAATAAGCACTCTCGTACGGATTTCAAACGTTAAATAAAAAAAATTTAATAACCAAATAAAAAAAAGGTAAAAAACCGTTGGGTTTTAAACTTTTGAATAGCTTTTTTGTTTTGAAAATAATATATAATAAAATTTGAAAGAAAAAAAACTCGATATGGAGTAAGAAAGAATAATAAATGTCTTTGACATCCAATTATACCACTGAAAAACTTTTTTTTCATTTTTGAATGGCAGTTCCAAAAAAACGTACTTCTATCTCGAAAAAGCGTATTCGTAAAAAAATTTGGAAAAGGAAGGGATATTGGACATCCTTGAAAGCTTTTTCGTTAGGGAAATCACTTTCTACAGGTAATTCCAAAAGTTTTTTTGTACAACAAAATAAATAAAAAAAAAACACTATAATAATTAGAATTAGCCTAACTAAAAAAAAATTTTTAGAATACATATAACAAAATAGGAACCAAGAAAAAAAAAAAAAAGACAATATATAGATAAAAAAGAAAGGTTCACCTTTTTTTAGTTCCAAAAACGGGATTCTTTTTTTCCCCATCACTACACTACCTTGATGCAATAATAAATAAATAAAGATCTTTTATTTCCTCATTAAGAGGAAATAAAAGATCTTTAAGCCAAATTAATAGGTTCTTCAAATTCATTTTCAGTGAAAAAAATTTAACTTTATATATTATTTCTCTGAATTATTATATTCTTTACTTGGAATGAAATTCCTAAAAGCAGCTGTCCACAATTAAGTGAATATTAGATAATAATAATAAATAATAATATATGATTTTTAAGTGATCAAAAAATCTTATGTTTGTACTGTTTGTAGAATATAAAAAGATGCATCAAAATAAATATTTTGATAATTATTTTTTTAATTTCTCTTGAGCAATTAGGAAAATCTTATTTTATTTAAAATTTCTAAGGATTTTGGAGAAGTTTTAATTTTTAGAAAAAACATTTTTTTTATTAATGGAACTGATAAGTTGAATTTATCATTTTTTTTTAATCATATAAATGAAAAAAACATGATAAAGAGCATTTAGGGTTTTGTCTTTGGGTTGAAGTCCCAACTACTTGAATTTAGTTACATTTTTCATTGTATTCTAGAAAAAAATATCAAGGACAAAAAGTAAATTTAAAAAATTTCAAATAACTCAGATAAAAAAAAAAAAAAGATCTTAATTGAATTAAAACCCCCAATACCTATTGAAACAAGTTTTTATTCATTAAATCAATTGTGAATTCCAGTCAATTGACTTCTTTATTTAATTTTTTATCTCGACGATTGAATATTGAATAAAAACTTGTTAGTATTGTTTTGAACAAGTTGCCGCTATGGTGAAATTGGTAGACACGCTGCTCTTAGGAAGCAGTGCGATAGCATCTCGGTTCGAGTCCGAGTAGCGGCATAAGATCTTATAAAAGAGATATTATAAGTTTTATAAGAAAAAAGGGTTTATAAGAAAAAAAATACCCGACTTTTTTTTTCTAAAATCGGGTAAAACCTAGTATTAATTTATTAATTTTTAACAAATTTTTTATGATTTTTTCAATTTTAGAGCATATATTAACTCATATATCTTTTTCGGTCGTTTCAATTGTACTGACAATTTATTTTTTAACTTTAGTAGTTAATTTAGATGAAATCATAGGATTTTTTGATTCATCAGATAAAGGAATCGTAATTACATTTTTTGGTATAACAGGATTATTATTCACTCGTTGGATTTATTCAGGACATTTTCCATTAAGTAATTTATATGAATCATTAATTTTTCTTTCGTGGGCTTTTTCAATTATTCATATGGTTTCCTATTTTAATAAAAAACACAAAAATCACTTAAACGCAATAACTGCGCCAAGTGCTATTTTTATTCAGGGTTTTGCTACTTCAGGTCTTTTAAACAAAATGCCTCAGTCTGCAATATTAGTACCAGCTCTCCAGTCCCAGTGGTTAATGATGCACGTAAGTATGATGATATTAGGCTACGGCGCTCTGTTATGCGGATCATTATTATCAATAGCTCTTCTAGTGATTACATTTCGCAAAGTCAGACCTACTTTTTGGAAAAAGAATATCAAAAAAAAATTTTTACTAAATGAATTATTTTCTTTTGATGTACTTTACTACATAAATGAAAGAAATTCTATTTTACTACAACAAAACAGTAATTTTAGTTTTTCTAGAAATTATTATAGGTATCAATTGATTGAACAGTTAGATTTTTGGAGTTTTCGTATTATTAGTTTTGGATTTATCTTTTTAACCGTCGGCATTCTTTCAGGAGCTGTATGGGCTAATGAGACGTGGGGTTCATATTGGAACTGGGATCCAAAAGAAACTTGGGCATTTATTACTTGGACCATATTTGCAATTTATTTACATATTAAAACAAATAAGAATGTTAGGGGTATAAATTCTGCCATTGTGGCTTCGATAGGTTTTCTTTTAATTTGGATATGCTATTTTGGCGTCAATCTTTTAGGAATAGGTTTACATAGTTATGGTTCATTTACATCGAATTAAAGAAAACAGTAACAAAAAAAAAGGAATCCAAATCCAAATAAAAAAGAATAGCATCTATATCTAACTTCAGATAATATAAGTTAAGAAATCTAATTTAGTAAATAATCAAGAACCTTTTGAATCAAGTAGTACAATGATTCAAAAGGTTCTCACAATACAAAGACCAAAGACTTCTGATTACAATTTAATTTAATGCTTTTTTTTATTTCCTGAAAACTATCCATAAAAATAATTAGATAAAATGGATTCGACCTTGTCACTTGCTAATGAGAGCACAAAATCAGGATAAATCCCAATACCAATTATGGGTAGAAGAATAGAGATTGAAAGAAATAACTCTCGGGGTCCGGAATCAAAAAAAGAAAAATTTTTGACATTAATTAACTTGTATCCATAGAACATTTGGCGTGACATAGATAATAAATATATAGGAGTTAATATCATTCCAATTGCCATTACAAAAATAATTAAAATTTTGGAAATTAAGAAATATTTTTGGCTGGTAATTATTCCAAAAAAAACGATTAATTCTGCAACAAAACCACTCATGCCCGGTAATGCAAGGGAAGCCATCGATAAAATAGTGAACATTGTAAATATTTTTGGAATGGAGATAGCCATTCCACCCATTTCATCAAGATAAACAAGCCGAATTCTATCATAACTCGTTCCTGCCAAGAAAAAAAGTGCAGCGCCAATAAATCCATGAGAGATTATTTGTAAAATAGCTCCATTAAGTCCAGGATCCGTTATAGAACTAATACCTATTATTATAAAACCCATATGAGATACAGAAGAATAGGCTATTCTCTTTTTTAAATTACGTTGACCGGGAGATGTTGAAGCTGCATAAATTATTTGGATTGTACCGACTACCAGCAACCAAGGAGAAAACATAGAATGGGCGTGAGGTAATAATTCCATATTGATTCGAACCAACCCATAGGCTCCCATTTTTAATAAGATTCCGGCGAGAAGCATACAGGTACTGTAATGTGCCTCACCGTGGGTGTCAGGTAACCAAGTATGTAAAGGTATAATCGGCAATTTGACAGCAAAAGCAATAAGAAATCCAATATACAAAAGTATTTCGAGTGTGACAGGATAGGATTGATTAGCTAAGAGTTCTAAATTTAATGTTGGTTCGTTCGAACCATATAAACTTATACCTAAAACTCCTATTAATAAAAAAATAGAACTTCCTGCTGTGTATAAAATAAATTTTGTAGCTGAATACAGACGTTTCTTTCCACCCCACATGGCTAAAAGTAGATAAACGGGAATTAATTCTAATTCCCACATGATGAAAAAAAGTAGAAGATCCCGAGAAGAAAATGATCCTATTTGACCGCTGTACATTGCTAACATCAGGAAATGGAATAATCGGGAATCCCGAGTAACTGGAAAAGCCGCTAAAGTCGCTAAAGTAGTAATAAATCCCGTCAGTAAAATAGTTCCTATAGAAAGTCCATCTACTCCCATTCTCCAGTAAAAATCAAAAAAATTGATCCATTTATAACCTTCGGACAGTTGAATTAATGGATCGTCCATTGTAAAATTATAACAAAAAGCGTAGGTCGTTAGAAGAAGCTCTAAGATACAAATGCATATAGTATACCATTTATTGACTTTATTTCCCCTATGCGGGAGAAATAACATTAACGAACCAGCAGATATTGGAAAAATAACAATTATTGTTAACCAAGGAAAATCGTTCGTGGTAAAGACAAGATACACCAGGTCCAAAGAACGCGTACTCAAAAAAAATATATATAAATAAAAAAATATAATTTAACTTTTTTGAGTACGAGTACTTGTCAATAAAAAAAATAAAATGTATTCCAAATTTATTCAAATGAGGTTTTCGGTAACGTATCAATAAGCTAGACCCATACTTCGAGTTGTTTCATGCCATAAATAAACTCGAACGCTCAAAAAATCCGTTGGACAGGCGGATTCACATCTCTTACAACCAACACAGTCCTCGGTTCTTGGGGCGGAAGCTATTTGCTTAGCTTTACATCCATCCCACGGTATCATTTCTAATACGTCTGTAGGGCATGCTCGAACACATTGAGTACATCCTATACAGGTATCATAAATTTTTACTGAATGTGACATAGGATCGATAGTTTTTTGAATGTCATAAATTTTCAATCTAGTAAACTTCTAACTGAATGATATATTAAAATACTAGATGAAGCAATGATTTCCTTTAATAGAATTTTTGTAATGAATTCTGGCTCAATTGATAAAAAAATGGGGCTAAAATACTTTGATTTCTTAGATTTTCACAAATATAAACTGGTGGGTCATAACCTATTATATATCCAAATTGCAATCTATAATTTTTTTATTTATGCTACTTATTTAATAAGGTCGATTGGTTGATGCGAGTCGATTTTCTGTTACGATAAATTGACGAGACTATAGCTAATCCAATAGCTGCTTCAGCAGCTGCAATTGCTATAACAAAAATGCAGAAAATATCCCCTTTTAGTTGGGAATTATCAAAAAAATCAGAAAATGTTACGAAATTCATATTAACTGCATTGAGTATAAGTTCAAGACACATAAGAGCCCTAACCATATTTCGACTAGTGATCAATCCATAAAGACCAATCAAAAATAAATAGGCACTCAAAACAAGTACATGTTCGAGTATCATTCAGCAACTCCTTATCAATTTTGATTCATTTCAATATGAAAAATAATTCACCGGATTCAATCACCTAGAATATAACAAAAAAATACGAATAAAAACTAGATTAGGTAAAAAAAATTTCAAATATATATCAAATATAAAAATTGATATTTAAAATATGAAATAGTATTCAATCCAATTTAATTGAATGAACGGAAAAATCATAACATACGCAAAGTTTTCTTTTGTCTTTACAAATGCGAACGGTTTTTATTGACGAGCCACAGAAATTGCACCTATCAAAGCAACTAAAAGAATTATTGAAATGAGTTCAAATGGAAGAAAAAAATCTGTTGATAAATGAATTCCTATTTGTTGACTATTACTTATTAAATCTTGCTCTAGAATCTGGTTTAATCTTGTAGTCCAAATAACCCCGTACCATGACGTATCGAGAATAGTAGAAAGTAATGAAAAAAGAATAGTTGTACAAACCAACGAAGTAATCCCATTCCCAACGGTCCACAGATTGAAATCTGTGGAATATTCTGAATCATTCATGAACATCACAGCAAATATGATTAAAACATTTATGGCCCCCACGTAAATAAGGAGTTGTGCAGCAGCTACAAAATGGGAATTTGATAGAATATACAATAAAGATATACAAAAAAGAACAAATCCTAAGGAAAAGGCTGAAAATATTGGATTGGGAAGTAATACCACTCCCAGACCTCCTACTAGAAGACCGGATCCCAGAAAAACTAAAAGAAAATCATGTATTGGTCCAGGCAAATCCATTATATTATTAAAATAAGAAAAAAATCGAAACCCTTTTCATGACCTTATTAATTTAACCGGGAAATTTGTTTTTAATATGTTTCTAATAGAGTTAAATTAGAATCTAATGGATATGAATTGATGTAGATACAATTATTAGACAGTTTCTCGTTTTTTATTCTAAAGTGTATTTTCAACCTATCTATTTCAAGAAAGGAATTACGAATATATTATATTAAAAGAATGAGCCTTAATACTTAATATTATTATATAAATACAATACAAGTTTTGAATTAAATTCTTTATATAATTCAAAAATTTTGAATTCTTTTTTTAATCAAATTAATGGGTTTACCCATTTTTTGTTTGAGGTGAATTCAAAATTGTTCGAATAGTGTAATCGTCAATTACTGACATTGGTAAACGACCCAAAGCTATTTGATTATAATTCAATTCGTGACGATCATAAGTTGAAAATTCATATTCTTCAGTCATTGACAAACAATTTGTGGGACAATACTCAACACAATTACCACAAAAAATACAAATTCCAAAATCAATACTGTAATTAAGCAATCGTTTTTTTCGAATATTAGTTTCCAATTTCCAATCAACAACAGGCAGATCTATAGGACATACTCGAACACATACTTCACAAGCAATGCATTTATCAAATTCAAAATGGATTCGACCGCGGAAACGTTCGGATGTTATTAATTTTTCGTAGGGATATTGAATAGTTACAGGTAAACGATTTGTGTGGGATAAGGTAATCATGAAACCTTGACCAATATATCTTGCAGCTCGTAGGGTTTGTTGACCATAATTCATGAACCCGGTTATCATAGGAAGCATATTGTAATTATCTATGAATAATTTTATCTTTGTTTCTTTCTCTTGTTTAAAACAAATAATGAATATGTTGGATTCATTTTAAATTTAGAGTGAAAAGAGTTGGAAAGAAGTTGTTAATAATAGATTACCAAGGGAAATAGGTAAAAGAAATTTCCATCCAAGATTTAATAGTTGATCCATTCTTAGCCTAGGTAAAGTCCATCTTGTTGCGATAGAAATGAACAAGAACAAATAAGTTTTAGCTAATGTAATAAAGATACCAATTGTTGTTCCAAAAATTTGATCCCTTTGAAATAGCTCCAGAATAGATATATACGGAATAGAAATATTCCAACCGCCTAAGTATAGAACTGTTACAAATAATGAGGAAATTAATAGATTTAGATAAGAAGCAACGTAAAATAAACCAAATTTGATACCTGAATATTCAGTTTGATAACCTGCTATTAATTCTTCTTCCGCTTCTGGTAAATCAAACGGTAACCTCTCGCATTCTGCTAGGGAAGAAATTAGAAAAATGATAAAACCTATAGGTTGACGCCACAAGTTCCATCCCCAAAAACCATATTTTGATTGTGCCTCAACTATATCAACTGTACTTAAACTGTTAGATAATCCTAGTCGGCGATAACATTACTATTTTCACCGCTATTACAAAACCGTACATGAGGTCGTCGCCTCATACGGCTCCTCGGGGGTCTTAAATAAATCTAAGGACCAGATTAGTATTATTTAGATGGATATGATGTGTTCTAAAATAGATTAAATAGAAATATATCTGAGGTCCCGAATTATACCAATGGAATTCTGTCTGCTCAAATTCTAAGAATAAAAAAAAGCGCTTCGGAATTCATCTCATCCTTTACAAATTTTAATTTCTATTTGTTGAGTAATAACTCAATCCTTTAATAAAATACTCCTTGTAAAAATAAAAATAGGTATTTCAGCTCTTCGTGATTTTCGATTACGAAAAAGAATTAGACATCCTATTAGTTTATTATTCATGACAGAAATTCTATTTTATTTTCGAAATATCTGAAAAAAAAAAATATCCTTGTTTCGTTCCTATTCTTCTTTCTTTTTTAGAAAAAAATTATAAAAAATAAAGGATTATTTCGTTTCTGATAGTCATTCCATTTATCGGTGGATAGGAGCATACTCTGAATCGGAATCTTGGGGAGTACTGTCTGATCATTTCTACTAATTTCAAGCCCCAATTAACCTTCTTTTTTTTGTTATCTTATGTTATGCATAAATATCCTTTTCAATTTGGTTAATCTCTATTACAAATTCTTTGTGTATTTTGGTGTTTCTAACCATCCACTCACTTTTACCTAATTGCCGCTCACTTTGTATGTAATACATGTATGTTAATCTATATAACTCATAGTGAAAACGTCATACGGTTATTTAACCCGCTTCAAGCCAGGATGACTAATCAACCAACCTTGGGGTAAAGTGATTCTTACACTTATGTTTATTTCTGTTTAACCTTTGTACATAGGAAATGAGACTCAATTTTTATTTTTACTGCTAATTTCTGAGCAGTTTTTTTTCACTCATATATAACTATCAAATTCCTTTTATTAAGATTAACTCCAAAGATAAATATATATTCCGTTTTTTAACTTATTTTTTAACTTATTCGTCTAGAAGAAACGGAATAGTCAAAATAAACGTTTATATTTCAACGAATCGCACGTAGAGATATTGATAAAACACATAGAGTTAATGGTATTTCATAACTAATAGATTGGGCAGCAGCCCGCAGACCACCTAAAAAAGAATATTTATTATTTGATCCATATCCTGACATAAGAAGTCCAATAGGAGCAATACTTGAGATGGCAATCCATAAAAAAATACCGATATTGAGATCTGCTAAAACAAGGTGATTGCTAAAAGGAATTACTGAATAACTTAGTAAAATTGAGATAACTGCTATAGATGGTCCAATACTAAATAAAGGAGTATTTCCTCTAGATGGACGAAGATTTTCTTTGAAAAGTAGTTTTGTCCCGTCGGCTAGAGCTTGAAGAATTCCCAACGGGCCGGCGTATTCAGGTCCAATACGTTGTTGTATCCCGGCAGATATTTCTCTTTCTAACCACACAATTACTAGTACACCTGTTATGATTCCCAATACAAGAGAAAATATAGGGACAAATATCCATATGAGTCCATAGACCTCTTTTAAAGATTCCAATCTAACAAAAGAATTTATAGTTTGGACTGCTGTTGCATAAATTATCATTTTAACGATCAACTTCTCCCATAATTATATCTATGCTACCGAGTATTGTCATAATATCAGCCAATTTCATTCTTTTAACTAGTTCAGGAAGAATTTGCAAATTAATAAAACCCGGTGGTCGGATTTTCCATCTCCAAGGAAAACCACTTTGATCTCCTATGAGAAAAATTCCCAATTCCCCTTTTGGAGCTTCCACTCTTACATAAAGTTCTTGTTTCGATAATTCAAAAGTAGGAGAAGGTTTTTTACTAATGAATCGATAGTCAAAATCATTCCATTCTGGATTCCTTTTTCTATCAAAGCTTCGGCTTTCTAAATTCTCATAGGGACCCCCCGGAAGTCCTTCCAGAGCCTGTTGAATAATTTTTATGGATTCTGTCATTTCGCTAAGTCGTACTAAATAACGAGCTAATGAATCTCCTTGTTTTTGCCACTGAATTTCCCATTCAAATTCATCGTAAGACTCATAACGATCAACTTTACGAAGATCCCATGGTATTCCGGATGCGCGTAGCATTGGTCCGGATAAACCCCAATTTATTGCTTCTTCCCCACCAATAATCCCAACTCCTTCAACCCGTTCTAAAAAAATAGGATTTCGTGTAATAAGTTTTTGATATTCAACAACTTCTGTTAAAAAATAATCACAAAAATCCAAGCATTTATCTATCCAACCATAAGGTAAATCAGCCGCTATTCCTCCAATACGAAAAAAATTATGCATCATTCTCATACCGGTGGCAGCTTCGAATAGATCATATACAAATTCTCGTTCTCTAAAAATATAGAAAAAGGGAGTCTGTGCACCAATATCTGCCATAAAAGGGCCGAGCCATAACAGATGAGAAGCTATACGACTCAATTCCAGCATAATTACTCTGATATAGCTGGCCCTTTTAGGAACTTGAATATTTCCCAATTGTTCTGGTCCATTTACTGTTATTGCTTCTGTAAACATAGTAGCTAAATAATCCCATCGCGTTACATAAGGTAAATATTGTATAATTGCTCGGTTTTCTGCAATTTTTTCCATTCCTCTGTGTAAATAACCCAATATGGGTTCACAGTCAACAACATCCTCACCATCTAGAGTAACAATTAAGCGAAGAACACCATGCATGGATGGGTGGTGAGGTCCCATATTGACTATCATAAGATCTTTTCCTGTAACTGGTCTCTTCATAAGTTTTTCCTTGATTCGTTCTGGCATGAATTAGATTACTGAAAAATAAAAATTCAAAATCTAAAAAATTAACTAATTCACAATTTTTTAATTTAACGAGTTTTTAATTCCCGAATATTCAACTGATTAATTAATTCTTTATAACGTACTCTATTTTTTTTTGACAAATAAGCCAGCAGCCGTTGACGTTTTCCCAGAATTTTTCGTAGACCCCTCTGAGATAAATAATCTTTTCTGTGCAATTCCAAATGTGAAGTAAGTCTTCGTATCTTATTAGTGAAACTAAATACTTGAAATTCAACAGATCCCCTGCTTTCTTCTTTTTGTTCTTGAAATGAAATGAATGCATTTTTTATCATAAAAAGAAATCCTTCCCCTTTTAATATGAATTGAAAGATATGAATTTTACTGATCAGTAATAATAATGGTAGTTTTTTTGTACAAGGATATGAATTTAATTATCAACTGAGGATTCTGTAAATTTATTTCTGGATCTGCTCTGATTGGTATCTATGTCATTGATTAAATTAATCTCATGTATAAAGATTGAATTTAAAACAAACCCTCATATTTGTGCATACAGTTGGTTTCATATAACGTAACTTATATATTATATATAGTAAAAAGGATCTATCATTAATGAATTGGAAATCGCGTATACATGTGTATTCTTATCATACTGAAATGATTTCCGTTAGTAGTATTAAACCAATAGCGATTCATACAAGCTAAATCTTCTAATCTAAAATTGGGCCAAAGAAAGGATTTGAATTTAATTAGGTTATTTTTATCCTTATCAAGATCTTTCTTTTTATGCAAAACTGTGGTCAAGTTTTGAATATTCTTATCAAATCTTGAATTTCTATCGCTCGCATTTTTTTTTTTTAAGTTGAAACAAATTAGAATTCGAAATTCTCTACGTCGTTTAGGGGATAGAATATTTTCAGGGACAAAAAAATCATAATGATTTTTTTTTCTATTTACAGTTTTGTTTTGATATTTTGTAATGGATTTTTCAATTTTTTTTTTGTATCTTTTACTTATTTTGTGTTTATTTTTCTGAACCAATGAAATACCTATGGTTCTATATATAATAAGTTGTCCATCGTTTTGTACAGATAAACGGACAGGTTCAATAATCAATATTCCTTTTTTCATCAATTTTGCCAAAGTGAAATTCTTCTCAATCATTAGAATGTCTAGGCTCATCTCTCCTCTTTCAATAGAAGATATTGCGATTTCGTTTGGATTTTTTAGTCTAACCAAGAGACAGTATACTTTTACATTATTGAGAATTTTTTGATTAAAAAAACAATTCCATCGCAATTGAAAACGCGAATATCTTGTGAGAAATAAATCAAGTTCCACTTCTGTATTGCTTTTGTATTGTTTTTTATTTTTACGTTTTTTTATCGTCGATTCTGCATAAATTTCTTCAATAGTTTTTTCTTGGTTTGATAGAGCTGCTTCAGGATTTATTTGTTTTTCGTTATCTGATTCAAGCTCTACTTCACCGGCCAATTCTTTTTCTTCGTTATTTAGATTATAAAATAGAAGGGATTTATTTTCATTTGATGGTATAAAACTTGTTTTCTTTCGAGTGATCTTTTTATTAAGATTTATGTTTTCATTAAAATTAAAAAGAAGTAATTTGATTGGTATGACCCACGGTTTCGTTTTATATGTACTAGAAAATAATAAAAATTCTGGAAAGAAAAAAAATTCAAAATTTGTTATACAAGGATTTAGTATTTCTTCATTCATTCCCATCCAATCAAAAAAGTTTCTTTTTTGGTTGGCAAGACTAGTCTTAGTTATTTTATCAATTCTTTGATAATTCTGAACTTTAGTATTAATATATTTTTTTTTACTCTTGGTATCAACCCAAGGCTCAATATTTACTTTTTTTGTAAACCAAAAGTTGAGAATTCTCCAATCCAAATATTTTCTATGCCGAATTTCCCCTGTACCCCGAATATTATATTTTTCTAGAAAACAAGAGACTAAACAATTATCTAGAGCAATGCCTATAGACATGTCAAATTTTTTTTCTGTAGAATTAATAGATTTGTAGCAAAAAAGATTATATATAGAATCTTTTTTTAAATTATGTTTTGGATTTAATAATAAGTTGGCCTCAAAAAAATTGTCTTTTTTGGAATTATCAAATTTCTTTTTTTCATATGAATCTTCTTTGGTTAAACTTGGATTTAGAACTAGAGAGTCTTGGTTTATTTTCGTTTTCCATTTTTGGGTTACTAATCTAGCCCATGCAACCTGAGGTAAATTGTATTGATAATTACTTCGTAACCAGTTTTTCCATTGATTTACTTCGGAATTAAAAAAGGTTTTATCTTTCAATTCATAATGAAAGATTCCTTGTTCTTGAAAAAAATCCTTTATTTGATTCTTAACAAAAAAGGAGGTTATGCATATGTTATATTCAAGAACAGCCTTTAATTTAGAAAAGTTACTAACTTTAATTTGTGATAATTTGTAAAATACATATGCTTGTGATAAAGAGCATAGGTCATAACTAATTTTTTTTTTATTGGATATTAAATTTTTGATAGTCGAAATAAAATAAATGGTATTTTTTTTTTTATTAAATTTTTCTACTTTTTCTTCATTCTTGTAAATATATTTATCAAGAATTGTTTTTGTTGATTCAAAAAAAAGTTGTGTAGTAATTTTTGGAATATTACTGATACCTAGAAAAATAGCTATAGACAGTTGTTCCATGCAAAATTTTATAAAAAAAATGGATTTACGAATTAATCGGGTATTTTTTCTTTTGAATGTCTGCCAAATTCTTTTTGCTGACTCAATTATTTTAGAATCATAACGCAGTTTGTTACAACTATTAGTTAGGTTTTCTTTTTCTTTTGAAATTTCTTCTATTTGATTTCTTATTGTCTTTATTCTATCAATCAAATTTTTTATTTTGTTTTCGCTGAGTGAAGAATTTCTCCACTCCATGGATTTATTTTGAACAGATAGTTCATAAATCAGCTGATTACTCATTATTGAATCTTTTTTCGTTTCATTTAATTCAAATATTTCTCTCGGGCCAAATACTGGAATTTTATTTCGTTTTGAAAGGTTTTTTATTTTTACTTTTATAAAAAGAGAGTTTTTGAGAATCCAGTTTTTAATATCTTTTGCGACTTTTAGGCAAATTGTTGCTCTTTCTTTGAAAATCCCTAAAACCAGAAAAGGCTTAGTTTTTAATTTTTTGATTCTTTTTTTTAATTCTTTAGAAATAGGTTGAAAAAAAGAAGGCTTTTTTTGGGCAGAACCAAAGGGTAGTTCGGTTTCCATTCCCCAAACTGTTAAAAAACAAAAATCATTTTTTTCTCCTTTGGCTTTTGTTTTTTTTAGTCGAGCCTTCTGAGATGATTGAAATTTAGATTTATGCCAAGGTTTAAGATAAAAAGGAAATAGGATTTTTATCTGAATACCATCCGTTAACCAGTTTCTTGGAAATTCTGTTTCGGATAGTTGAACCCCATTATAAGTGCATTTAACATGCATTTCACGTTTCCAATCCTTTAAATCCTCAGACCACTCGGGAATTTGAAATAATAACATACGGACGCTATTTTTCATTATTATCAATAAAGGTAATATAATATATTTTCTAAGAATAGATTGAGTTACTAAGAGAAAACCTCTTATTATTTGAGCAAAGAGGAAGCTATCCCAAGTTTCTGCAATTTCTATCCGTCTTTTTTCTTCTATTTTTGATTGCTCTTCTTCTTTTTTATCAATTTTTTTTTTTTTTTTCCACATAAAATTTCTAAGAATTTTTTTTTTTAGTCCCCGTATATCAAACGAAAATAAAAAAAGTTTATCTATTCTATCAAAAAAAAGGGGGGAATGTACTTTTGCTTGAAAAAATTCCCAAATAACAGTTTTACGCCTTTGGGAACGCATGGATCCTTTAATTATCTCTCGACGGAAATCAGATTGTTGTGAATAACGGATCAAAGCCATTTCATCGTTTTGATCAGAATTTTGATTATCAGTAAAAATCACAACACGTTTTCCTTTTCTTGAA